TTCAGAAATACTGTAATGAAAGGAACATAGGAATTTGTCGCTAGGTATTTGACCCAATAGGATCGTCCAGTTCCTATAGAACCTATCACTAAAATACCCCTAGGGGGGGATAGGTCTAAGCGTAGCGAAAAGCTTTTTCCATGAGATGGGAAATGAAAACTATTAGCCCCACGCGAGGTTTGTGAATAAGCGATTGTCTGATAATGAGCAAGGAATATCCGTCTTTCTGCTAAAGAGGATGTATTGAACTCATAATTCATTAGATACTTATTATGAATGTCAACTAAGTATCGTAAGTAAATTGCTCCCGGTTGTTCAATCATTTGATAACCAGAGTCATTCTTTGATAAATGATCACTATGAGATAAATGATCACTATGAATCAGACTCAATAGAGTTTGATGAATCCTTTTTTCTGTCGTTAAGGCGGAGAACTGAACCAAGAATTCTCTTTCTGTATCCGCAATCTCATCGTTGTTCGAGACCCAGGATTCGACTTTATCATCTTTATCATCAAAAAAATCACCATTCACGTTTTTTCTTTTTCTTATCAAGGAATAGATCGCTTTACTTGTATGACTTAGATGTCTCGTATTTATCGAAAAAGCGATTCGATTGATGGGATTTAGTATGATACTGATGAGATCGATGAGATTCCGATTGCCGCCAGAAGCAAAAGGCCGTCTTCCTTTTAGAGAATCTCCTAATTGTTCCAGAACAACTAGAAAGAGATTCTTTAACCAGAAAGAATTCAGTTCAGATGTAGGATACCTATCCAGAAGTTTTCGCAACTCAATCATGTATGATGGAATCATCAAAGATTTGACCTTTTCGAACTCTGTCTGTAACTCACTGTAGGCTCGAGAAAAAAAGAGAAGATGTGTACGAACGAGATATCCAGCAACAAGAAAAAGGAAAAGGATTGAATAGAAGAACTCCAGAACATTTGGCGATCTCAGATGTGTCGATATCAATGGTGACTCATTATTTCGATGACTCAATTCTTCGGACAGAAGAAGATTATGTGAAAACTTACTCGAAATCTCACTTATCAGATTCCATTGTGGAAGACGCAATTCTCTCTGAAGAATTCGCCATGATCTATCCAACCTATACATAATATAATGAAAAATGGATACAAATTTGTGGCTGCTTAGTATCGACAATAGGTCTGAAATAGTATCTAAAAATATCCAATTTAGATATTTGTACCCTGTCGAAGTAAGGAACCATGGTATATATGTTTGGAATAGATTCCATTTTTTTGAGAGAGTTGAAAAAGCACTATCTCGTTGAAAGGTTCTATACATCTGCCCTTTCTCAAGCCGTTTTTTTAGACAAAGACTCCGTTTTTTCCTCTTTTCGGATGGGAAATATTTCTCAGAACATGGAGTGTGAATCAAACCCATGTTTGAATTGAGATTGAGATACTGATGCATCTCTTCTGAATCAGATGGATTCATCTCTGAAAGAGGTTGACAATAAGTTCTTTCAAAATTGACTATTTGTCCCTCTGTTAGAGGTGTTCCAGAAATGTCTGCGATCGAGTAAATAGCCCCACGAACGAATGGATCGGATCGAATTGGAAAATGGAAAGATTTGTACAAGTTATACCTTTCGTCACCACTTTGTGGAAAATCATTAGGTATGAATATGTTAGATACCTGTGACTCGATTGGTGAAATAGTATCTATCTCCAAAAAAGCATGTTCTTTTTTACCACCGCACAAAGAAAAGATTTTGTTGCGAATGAACAAGATATTGAGGAATTGTCCATATGTAAAATCATAATTATTGATACGGGCCTTTTCCACATAAAAAGGGAATCTTTTGCTACAATAGAGGCAGAAGTGATGTTGATTATTCAAGAATCGAATTGCTTTATAAAAAGAGGATATCAATGAACTTCTATGAAATGGTTTTGCGGGATTCAGCCAATTGTCTTGATCGCGGGATATCATTGAGAAATAGGAATCCGTGTTATCAAAAGATTTCCTGCGATTCTTTCTAGTATGGAATGAGTCAATCATCCACTTTGGTATCTTATTGAACAAAAATGGTGATATTCTTCCTCCATTGATCAAGAATTTCGATTTTTGGGAAGTATTACGGGCATCCAATAACAATAAGAAGGGTTTCAATTTTTTCAAATGAACGATTTGAAGACCTATTGATTCTAACAACTGATTGCGGAATTGATCATTCGGACCTTTCAATTCATAGATGCGGATCTCGGACCTATGAATGGGGATCTTCCCGAAACTCACAAAGAAAAAAGAAAGTGAGTTATACAAAAAGAGAAGAGACTTGGACAAAAAAGGAAGTAACTTGGGCAAAAAAATAAGTAACTTGGACAAAAGGCGAGAAGGTAACTCAGGCAAATCTTTTTTGTCGATAACCTTAGACCAATCGATCGAATATAGATTAACACGGAATCGATCGAAGGCTTTACGGAATCGGTCGCAGACTTTACGGAATCGGTCGAAGACTACTTGAAAAT